TTATTGCAAAAATCGGTGAATACAACCAACTGTCACTAAGAATTTCATCTTTGGACCAAAAACAAGCAAGGGGTGGAATACCACAAAGAGAAAGGGTACCCACTAAAAAAGCAATTTTTGTAATTGGCACATACTTTCTTAAACCGCCCATAAAAACCATATTCTGGCTTTTATCTGGAGAATATCCAACAATAGCTTCCATGGAATGAATAATTGATCCGGATCCTAAAAACAGCAATGCCTTCGAATAAGCATGAGTAATCAAATGAAATAAAGCGGCCCGATAAGACCCCATACCTAAAGCTAACATCATATAACCTAGTTGGGACATTGTAGAATAGGCTAAACCCCTCTTAATATCTTTTTGAGCAAGAGCTAAAGTAGCCCCTAATAATACTGTTATTATACCTAGCAAAGATATTAGATTCATTATGTAAGGTATAACTATGAAAAGAGGAAGAAGGCGGGCCACAAGAAAAATTCCCGCGGCTACCATAGTGGCAGCATGTATAAGAGCCGAAATAGGAGTAGGTCCCTCCATGGCATCCGGTAACCATACATGAAAGGGAAATTGTGCAGATTTAGCAACTGCGCCGGCAAATAATAGAGAGGCGCATAAAGTAACAAATAAAAAATTAACCTCATTATTATAAATCAAGTTATTGAATATTTCGAACAAATCTTGAAATTCGAAACTTCCCGTTATCCAATAAAAACCTATTATTCCTAATAATAAACCAAAATCGCCTATCCGATTAGTTACAAATGCTTTTTGACAAGCGTTTGCCGCAACGGGTCGTGTGAACCAAAACCCTATTAATAGATAAGAACACATTCCAACTAATTCCCAAAAAATATAAATTTGTATCAAATTAGAACTAGTAACTAATCCCAACATTGAAGTATTGAACAAACTCATATAAGCAAAAAATCTCAAGTATCCTTGATCATGAGACATATAATTGTCACTATAAATAAGAACCAAAATTCCAACAGTAGTGATTAATATTAACATAATAGAGGTAAGTGAATCAATAAAGTAGCCAAACTCGAAAGAAAAATCATTATTGATGGTCCAAGACCATACATATTGATAGATAGAACTTCTATTTATTTGCTGAATAGCCAGATCAACCGAAAAAATCATAACTATACTTAACAATAAAATATTGGGAAAAGTCCACATACGACGAAGATTTTTTGTTGCCGTCGGAAAAAAAAGGAGCCCCATTCCTATTAAAATAGGAACGGGAAGTGGCACAAAAGGTATGATCCATGAATATTGATATATATGCTCCATAAAAACTTTTTTCTTATTCTTAATTAATCGTTTCTGATTCACCGGCTATGATTGATTGCAATAGGGCAATAAAAAAATCAAGATATTACAAAGTTAACCAAGATATTACAAAGTTAGTTAACCAAGATATTACAAAGTTAGTTAACCAAGATATTACAAAGTTAACTGGAATTTTCTATTCTTCAATTTTTAATCTTTCTCAAATATTTCAAAAATATTCAAATTCCTAAGTTAGAAGTAGTCAAATGATATCACCGAGTTATTAATGAAAAAAGAATTCTTTGTTTTTTTCAAAATTATGTAATTATGTATCCTTTAACAGATTCACTACGAGTGTCGTTCCATTTGAAAATTAAAATGGGGTGTACTCTCTTTTCGAGCTTGATCAATTACCAATTAATAGAAAAACTTAACAATTAATAGAAAAACAATTCAAGTTTGTTTTTGTTATTAGGTAGATAAAATGGTTTTTTACACTTTTTGATGTATTTTGATGTATAAATGTAGATGTATAAATTATAAATGTAGGACGACAAAAAAAATAGGCAGAAAAGGAAAGGCTTTTTTTTACTTTTTTTGATTTCATCAATTCGATTTATATGTCATAATATATCCTAATCTATCCTATAGATTTGAATCGAGATATAAAAAAGAAAGTTACCAATAATTTGAATACAAATTCTTTTTTTTTCTGGATATTATATGGAATATAGATAAAAAACCATATTGTTTTTGTTCGAGAATAGAAACTTTTTATGCTATTTTCCCACCTCTTTTTTTTCTGAAATTAGTAGTCTATATAATCTAGAAAATAGATAAGAATAGATCAATAATGACATAAAGAGACAGATCATTTTTAAAATAGATGTCTTTCACATCCAACTATAGCACTAAATAACCTTTTTTTGAATGGCAGTTCCAAAAAAACGTACTTCTACATCAAAAAAGCGTATTCGAAAAAATGTTTGGAAAAAGAAAGGATATTGGGCCGCGTTGAAAGCTTTTTCATTAGCGAAATCTCTCTCTACGGGTAATTCAAAAAGTTTTTTTGTACAGCAAATGAATTTGGAGTAATCTGAATTGGTTTAACTCAAAAATGAAAGAATTTCCTTTTTAATTTCTTAATATTTTAAGCTGATGGTTTTGTCTACTGAAGTCTAAGTCCCTTTTTTCTTTTATCTTTTAAAAATAAAGAAAAAATAAAGATAAGATACAAAGGTTTTCTTTTTTGAATATTTTTTTTTTCATTTTGGGCGTGGGGATTCGTATTTTCCCCATCGCCCATTTGTTATGTTATAATAATTTGTTATTTTTATAATATTCAATTTATAATATAATAATAAAAGAATAATAATTTTTTATTTATAGTATAGCTATAGTGGAGCCCATAGCATATATATAAGAGCTTTAGTTAAAATCACTGGGTTGTTGAAACTATTAAGTTTCAATTTTGTAACTTTATGAATCATTATTTCTTTGAATTGTTATATATCCTTCCCTTGCTTTCAACCCAATTGAGAAAAACACCTTTTCTAATTTAGTAGATATACAAATAATGCGTTAATTTTAAGTGATCTAAAAAATCCTATGTTTGGATAAGAAAAAGAATTCAGGCATATTTTTAGAATTCGAATTTTTTTGAAGTGAAGTATGGTACAATTATGACAGGAATCAAAACGCTTTTTATATAAGATGTACAGCCCAATATCTAGTTGGTTTTTGATAAATCCTTAAAGCATAAAATCCTAACGATTAATACAAAACTATGCAAATTGGATAAATCTTTTGAAATGGTTGGGTGGGGTGCTAAAATTGTGATCTATAAAAAAATCATATTTTTTTATTCATTTATTCATTCAATTGATAAGCCCTTTTTTATAGATTCATAAAATTTTATAGATTCATAAAAATTATATAAAAAAATGAGAGATGAATCATTAAAAAATGAAAATGATAAAGAACATTTTTTTTTGAATTCTATCTATGAATTGAAGTCACACCTAGTTAGTTTAGTTACAACGGAGGAGTTCTTTTCTAGTTTTAGGAAAACACAAACTACAAAATATCCGTTGACGAAATAATAAAATAAAAGGATAATTAAATAAAAATAAAACGATAAATAATAAAGATTCTTTTTAAATCTCAACCTTCAAATTTCTATTTAAAGAAGTTTTTATTCATCAATTTTAATTAAATGCTTCCTAAACTATTTTACGTTGAATTGACTTCCAATCTCGACGATTGAATAAAAAATGGGTTATTATGATTTCAAGCAAGCCGCTATGGTGAAATCGGTAGACACGCTGCTCTTAGGAAGCAGTGCTAGAGCATCTCGGTTCGAGTCCGAGTGGCGGCATAATATCTTCTAAAAGAGATAGAATAAGTCCTATAATGAATTAAATTCCTGATTTCCATTCCATAAAATCTAGAAACCCTTGTTTTTTTTTTTTCAAAATTTTTATGATTTTTTCAACTTTAGAACATATATTTACTCATATATCCTTTTCAGTCGTTTCAATTGTAATTACAGTTCATTTTTTAACCTTATTAGTCGATGAAGTTGTAGGACTAGATGATTCATCAGAAAAGGGCATGGTAGTTAACTTTTTCTGTATAACAGGATTATTAGTCACTCGTTGGATTTATTCAGGACATTTCCCATTAAGTGATTTATATGAATCATTAATCTTTCTTTCATGGGGTTTCTCCCTTATTCATATGGTTTCTTATTTTAAAAGGCGTAAATATAATTTAAGCTCAATAACCGCGCCAAGTGCTATTTTTACCCAAGGCTTTGCCACTTCGGGGCTTTTAACAAAAATGCAGCAATCCGCAATATTAGCGCCCGCTCTCCAATCTCAGTGGTTAATGATGCACGTAAGTATGATGGTATTAGGCTATGCAGCTCTTTTATGTGGATCATTATTATCAGTAGCGCTTCTAGTCATTACATTTCGAAAAGTCATAACGATTATTGGTAAAAACAATAATCAGTCATTTTCATTTGGCGAAATCTTTTACATGAATGAAAGAAGCAATGTTTTATTAAACGCTTATTTTCTTTCTTCTAAAAATTATTACAGGTATCAATTGACTCAACAATTGGATCGTTGGAGTTATCGTATTATTAGTCTCGGATTTATCTTTTTAACCATAGGGATTCTTTCGGGAGCTGTATGGGCTAATGAGGCGTGGGGATCGTATTGGAATTGGGACCCAAAGGAAACTTGGGCATTTATTACTTGGACCATATTCGCGATTTATTTACATACTCGAACAAATACAAATTTGGAAGGTGTACATTCCGCAATTGTGGCTTCTATGGGCTTTCTTATAATTTGGATATGCTATTTTGGGGTCAATCTATTAGGAATAGGTTTACATAGTTATGGTTCATTTACATTAACATCTAATTGAATTGAATAAAATACATAGTTATGGTTCATTTACATTAACATCTAATTGAATTGAATAAAAAAAGGCTAAGCCTAACAAATACTAACATAGGACAGCATATATATAAGAAAACTTATTGTAAGATATAAGAAAACTTATTGTAAGCTGTCAAGAACCTTTTGAATCCATGATTCAAAAGGTTCTAACAAAAGCCAAAGATGTCTGATTAAAATTCAATTTAATTGTTTTACTTTTTTTACTTAACTTAAACTTAAGAGAAGAAAAAGGACTTCTTTCTTTTTTTTTTCACTTTTTTTTTCATTTTTCAATTGTACAACGAACAATTTTTAAAATCATAGGATTGATTAGTTTTTTATTTTTTGTTTTATTCATGAAAACTATCTATAAAAATAATTATATAGAATAGTTTCGACCTTCTCGCCTGATAGTGAGAGGACGAAATCCGGATAAATACCAATACCTATTACTGGTAGAAAGATAGAGATCGAAACAAATAACTCTCGTGGTCCAGAATCAAAAAAATAAGAACTTGGGGCATTAAATAGTTTGTATCCATAGAACATTTGACGTGACATAGATAATGAATAAATAGGAGTTAATATCATTCCAATTGCCATTACAAAAGTAATTATTATTTTTGGCATTAAAAAATATTTTTGGCTGGTAATTATTCCAAAAAAGACTATCAATTCTGCAACAAAACCGCTCATGCCCGGTAATGCAAGAGAAGCCATCGATAAAATACCGAACATGGTAAATATTTTTGGAAGCGGAATAGCCATTCCGCCCATTTCGTCGAGATAAACAAGACGCATTCTATCATAACTCGTTCCGGCCAAGAAAAAAAGCGCAGCACCAATAAATCCATGAGATATTATTTGTAAAATGGCTCCGTTGAGTCCCGTATCAGTTATAGAGCCAATTCCTATAATTATGAAACCCATATGGGATATGGAGGAATAGGCTATTCTTTTTTTTAAATTCCGTTGACCAAGAGATGTTGAAGCTGCATAAATTATTTGTATTGTACCCACTATTATCAACCAGGGAGAAAATATGGAATGAGCATGGGGTAATAATTCCATATTGATCCGAACTAATCCATACGCTCCCATTTTTAATAAAATTCCGGCTAGAAGCATACAAGTACTGTAATGTGCCTCTCCATGGGTGTCTGGTAACCACGTATGTAAGGGTATAATCGGCGATTTGACAGCAAAAGCAATAAGAAATCCAATATAGAATATTATTTCCAGTGCGACAGGATAGGATTGATTAGCTAATGTTTCAAAATTTAATGTTGGTTCATTAGAACCGTATAAACCGATACCCAAAACTCCTATTAATAGAAAAATGGAACCCCCTGCAGTGTACAAAATAAATTTTGTAGCCGAGTACAGACGTTTCTTTCCCCCCCACATGGATAGAAGTAGATAAACGGGAATTAATTCGAACTCCCACATGATGAAAAAAAGTAAAAGGTCTCGAGAAGAAAATGGTCCTGTTTGGCCACTGTACATTGCTAGCATCAGGAAATAGAATAATCGGGAATCTCGAGTAACTGGCCAAGCCGCCAAAGTAGCTAAAGTAGTGATAAATCCTGTCAGTAAAATAGGCCCTATGGAAAGTCCATCTATTCCCACTCTCCAGTAAAAATCAAAAAAATTTATCCATTTATAATCTTCCGCCAGCTGGATTAATGGATCGTCCAATCGGAAATGATAAGAGAATGCATAGGTTGTTATAAGGAGTTCAAGGAGGCATATACAAATAGTATACCACTTAATTAGCTTATTTCCTCTATGAGGAAGAAAGAAAATTAAAGAACCCGCAAATACTGGTAAAACTACAATTATTGTTAACCAAGGAAAATAATTCGTGGTAAAGACAAGATACACTTGGACCAGAAAACCCGTGCTCAAAAAAATCAAAAAGATTCCATGTTTGAGGTTTGAGCACGGGCTTTTTCAGTAAAAAAAATCAAATGGATTCAAAATGTATTCAAGTGGGGTTTTCTGGAACGTATCAATAAGCTAGACCCATACTTCGAGTTGTTTCATGCCATAAATAAACTCGAACGCTCAAGAAATCTGTTGGACAGGCGGATTCACATCTTTTACAACCAACACAGTCTTCTGTTCTTGGAGCGGAAGCAATTTGCTTAGCTTTACATCCATCCCAAGGTATCATTTCTAACACATCGGTGGGGCAGGCTCGTACACATTGAGTACACCCTATACATGTATCATAAATTTTTACTGAATGTGACATGGGATCTATAAATTTTTGAACATCATAAAATTTCAATCTAGTAAACTTGTAAATGAACCATATAGTTAAACACCAGATGAATCAATGATTTACCAGAAATTTTCTAATCAATTTCCTTCTGGATCAACTCATAAGAAAGGGCCAAGATACTTTGATTTCTTACGTTTTCGAAAGCATGATGTAGATTCCAACATATCGGACATGCTAACTCAAATAAGTGAATATTAGAATTTAATATTATTATAATATTACTTATTCAACAAAGTTGATTGATTGATACGCGTTGATTTTCTGTTACGATAAATTGAGGAAACAATAGCTGATCCAATAGCTGCTTCAGCGGCTGCAAGGGCTATAAGAAAAATTGAGAAAATATTTCCTTTTAATTGGCGACTATCAAAAAAATCAGAAAATGTTACAAAATTTATATTAACGGCATTCAGTATAAGTTCAAGACACATAAGAGCCCTAACCATATTTCGACTTGTGATCAATCCATAAATACCGATAGAAAATAAATAGGCACTCAAAACAAGTACATGTTCGAGCATCATTGACCAACTCCTTAGCAATTTCGATTTATTTTAATATGAACAATAATTCAACGGATTTGATTGACTAGAATATAACAAGTACGGACCAAAAGAATATATTGGAAATATATCGAATAAATGAATTTTTATTTTATACACGGACAATATTCAAATAGAATTCAAGGAAAATGTATGCGATAAGACAAAAAAAGGTTTAATTTTAATTGCTTGCTGTTCCTAGTTATAACGATTTATTACTGACGAGCCACCGCAATTGCACCTATCAAAGCAACTAAAAGAATTATTGAAATGAATTCAAACGGAAGAAAAAAATCTGTTGCTAAATGAATTCCAATTTGTTGACTATTACTTATCAAATCTTGTTCTATAATTTGGTTTGATTTTGTAGTCCAAATAATCCCGTACCATGATGTATCTAATATAGCAGTAATTAGCGAAACAAGAATACTTGTACAAACCAACGAAGTAACGCCATTCCCAACAGTCCACAGATTAAAATCTTTATATTTATAATATTCTGAACCATTCATGAACATCACAGCAAATATGATTAAAACATTTATGGCTCCCACATAAATAAGGAGCTGGGCAGCGGCTACAAAATGAGAATTTGAGAGAATATAGAATAAGGATATACAAACAAGAACCAATCCCAAGGAAAAGGCAGAATAAATTGGATTAGTAAGTAATACCACTCCCAGGCCCCCTAATAGAAGACCCGATCCCAGAAAAACTAAAAGAAAATCGTGTATTGGTCCAGGCAAATCCATTATATTAAAATAAGAGATAAATAAATCGAAATGCTTTTCATGATCTTATTGACCTGACCAGGAATTTTTTTTTATGATATGGTTCCTAATTGAATAAAATTCTAATATATTAGATTAGGTGTGAATTGATCTAAGTACAATTATTGGACAGTTTCGTTTTTGATTCTTTTTTTATTTTTATTCGAAAGGTTATTTTGTTTTTTGCGACTATATTTCGAAAGAATTATAAATACTTTAATAGATTTTCAATTAAAATGAATTTGAAATTCTTATCAACCAATTAAATTAATTTGTAGTTGAATTTTTAGTTATTGACCAAACAAAGGGAAAGGCCTCATTCTTTTATTTTAATTCAAACCAAACATTCTTTTAACTTAAACTAAAACAGAACCTTAAAAGAGTTGGAAATTCTTCTTTATTGGAAATTCTTCTTTAATAGAATAGGAGATTTACCTACTCAGTTTTTCTTTGAGGCAAATTCAAAATTGTTCTAATTGTATAATCGTCAATTACTGACATTGGTAAGCGGCCCAAAGCAATTTGATTATAATTCAATTCGTGACGGTCATAAGTAGAAAGTTCATATTCTTCAGTCATTGATAAACAATTTGTCGGACAATACTCAACGCAGTTACCACAAAATATACAAATTCCGAAATCAATACTGTAATTAAGCAATCGTTTTTTTCGAATATCCGTTTCAAATTTCCAATCAACAACAGGCAGGTCTATAGGGCATACACGAACACATACTTCACAAGCAATGCATTTATCAAATTCAAAATGGATTCGCCCGCGGAAACGCTCTGATGTGATTAATTTTTCATAAGGGTATTGAATAGTTACAGGTAAACGATTTGCGTGGGATAAGGTAATCATAAAACCTTGACCAATGTACCTTGCTGCTCGAATTGTTTGGTGGCCATAATTCATGAACCCAGTTACCATAGGGAACATATCGTGAATATCTATGAATAATTTTATGTTTGTTTCTTTCTCTTGTTTGAACCAAATCATGAATCTTGTATTCTTTTTTTCTTTACAGTGAAAGAAGTTGGAAAGAGGTTGTTAATAATAGATTACCGAGAGAAATAGGTAAAAGAAATTTCCATCCAAGATTTAATAATTGGTCCATTCTTAACCTAGGTAAAGTCCACCTTGTTGCGATAGAAATAAACAAAAACAAATAAGTTTTAGCTAATGTAATAAAGATACCAATTGTCGTTCCAAAGACTCCATTCATTTCAAAGAGCTCAGGAACGAATACAGATGGAATGGAAATATTCCAACCACCCAAGTAAAGAACTGTTACAAATAACGAAGAAAGTAAGAGATTTAGATAGGAAGCAACGTAAAATAAACCAAATTTGATACCCGAATATTCGGTTTGATACCCTGCTACTAATTCTTCCTCTGCTTCTGGTAAATCAAAGGGCAATCTCTCACATTCTGCTAGAGAAGAAATTAGAAAAACGATAAACCCTATTGGCTGGCGCCACAAATTCCATCCCCAAAAACCGTATTTTGACTGTGCCTCAACTATATCAACTGTACTTGAACTGTTAGATAATTATAGTCGATGATAACATCACTGTTTCCATCGCTAGTCCAAAACCGTACATGAGGTTTTCACCTCATACGGCTCCTCGCGGGTCGCAAATAAATTTAAGGACTAAATCACTATTATTTATCACTATTATTTATCTTGTTATGTTTGTAGAATAGATAGAGAAAAAAATGAATTGGAAGGTCCAAAATTATACCAATGGAATTCTGTCTGCTACACTATGAAGAATAAAAAAAGTGCTTCTGAATTGATCTCGCCCCTTAAAAATTTCAATTTCTATTTGTTGAGTAATAACTTAAGCCTTCAATAAAATACTTGTTGTGGGAATATCAATAAATATTTCAACCCATTGTTTTGATTACGAAAAAATGAAACATTACATTAGCTCATAAATCATGACACGAATTAGATCTCTCTCTATATATGAAAGAAAGAATAAAAAAAATTTCTTTTTATTCTTTATTGTTTTTTTTTCGTTCCTATTCTTCTTTCTGATCTGAGAAAACCGCAAATGGGGCTTAAACTAAAAAGTAGTAAAGGATTATTTCGTTCCTGATAGTTATTACTTTAATCGGTGGATAGGAGCATACTCTGGATCGGAATCATGGGGAGTACTGCCTACTCATTTCTACTAATTTTAAGCCCCAATTAGTATTCTTTTTATGTTATCCATAAATATCCTTTCTATATAATTTACATAATCTCCATTACTAATCCTTTGTGTATTTTGGTGTTCCTAACCATCCACTCATTTTTTTTGTTCAATCCCCCGTTCGGCAATACATGTATGGGAATCCATACTAAAGGATAGCGAAAATTCTATACGGTTGATCTTTTGAGCCCGCTTCAAGCTAGGTTGACTAATCAACCCGTCTTGGGGTAAAGGACTTCTTCCACTTATGTTTTCTTCCACTTAACTCTTGTACATAGGAAATGGGACTTTATTTTTTTGTTTAATTTACTGCTAATTTATAAGCTGCTTTCTTTCACTCATATATAACTATCCAATTTAGTTTATCAACCTGAAGGATAATAAAAAACGAAGATATCTATTCAATCCATTCAACTTATTTTTTAGAACAAAAGGAATAGGGAAAAGAAAAGTTTCTATTTCAACGAATCGCACATAGAGATATTGATAAAACACATAGAGTTAGTGGTATTTCATAACTAATCGATTGAGCAGCAGCTCGCAAACCACCTAAAAAGGAATATTTATTATTTGATCCATATCCTGACATAAGAAGTCCAACAGGAGCAATACTTGAAATGGCAATCCATAAAAAAATACCGATATTGAGATCGGATAAAATAAGGTGATAGCTAAAAGGAATTACTGAAAAACTTAGTAAGATGGATATGACTGCTATAGACGGTCCAATACTGAATAAACGAGTGTTTCCTCTAGATGGAAGAATATTCTCTTTAAAAAGCAGTTTTGTTCCATCTGCTAGAGCTTGAAGAATTCCTAAAGGACCGGCATATTCAGGCCCAATACGTTGTTGTATTCCTGCAGATATTTCTCTTTCTAACCATACAATTACTAGTACGCCTATTGTGATTCCCAATACAAGAGTCAAAATAGGGACAAACATCCATATGATCCCATAGACCTCTTTTAAAGATTCCAATTTGTAAAAGGAATTGATATCTTCTACTTCTGTTGTATAAATTATCATTTCAACGATCAACTTCTCCCATAATGATATCTATGCTACCTAGTATCGTCATAATATCAGCCAATTTCATTCTTTTAACTAACTGAGGAAGAATTTGCAAATTGATAAAACCCGGCGGGCGAATTTTCCATCTCCAAGGAAAACCACTTTGATCCCCTATTAGAAAAATTCCTAATTCTCCTTTTGGGGCTTCGATTCTCGCATAAAGTTCTTGTCTCGGTAATTCAAACGTGGGAGAAGGTTTTTTACTAATGAATCGATATTCAAAATCATTCCATTCTGGATCCTTTTCTCTATCAAAGCATCGGATTTCTAAATTCTCATAGGGACCCCCCGGAATTCCTTCCAGGGCCTGTTGAATTATTTTTATGGATTCCGTCATTTCACTGATTCGGACTAAATAACGAGCTAATGAATCTCCTTCTTTTTGCCACTGAATTTCCCAATCAAATTCGTCGTAACACTCATAATGATCGACTTTACGAAGATCCCATTTGATTCCAGATGCTCGTAACATTGGGCCGGATAAACCCCAATTTATTGCTTCTTCTCCACCAATAACACCTATACCTTCAACTCGTTCTAAAAAAATAGGATTTCGCGTAATAAGTTTTTGATATTCAACAATTCCTGTTAAAAAATAATCGCAGAAATCCAAACATTTATCTATCCAACCGTAAGGTAGATCAGCCGCTACTCCTCCGATACGAAAATAATTATGCATCATTCTCATACCGGTGGCAGCTTCGAATAGATCATATACTAATTCTCTCTCTCTGAAAATATAGAAAAAGGGGGTCTGTGCACCAATATCTGCCATAAAAGGTCCGAGCCATAACAGATGAGAAGCTATACGACTCAACTCCAACATAATTACTCTGATATAGCTGGCTCTTTTAGGGACTTGAATATTGCCCAATTGTTCTGGTCCATTTACGGTTATTGCTTCCGTGAACATAGTGGCTAAATAATCCCAACGTGTTACATAAGGCAAATATTGTATAATTGTTCGGTTTTCCGCGATTTTTTCCATTCCTCTGTGTAAATAACCTAATATTGGTTCACAGTCAACAACATCTTCACCGTCTAAAGTAACAATGAGACGAAGAACGCCATGCATTGATGGGTGGTGAGGTCCCATATTGACTATCATAAGGTCTTTTTCTGTAGCTGGTATATTCATAAGTTTTTCCTCGATTCATTCTTACATGAATTGCTGAAAACGAAAAGAAGTACATCAAAATTAAAGATCTAATAAATAGACTAATTCAAAATTTTCAAATTAACGATTTTTTGATTCCCGAATATCCAACTCACTAATTAATTCTTTATAACGTATTTTATTTTTCTTTGATAAATAAGACAGCAGCCGTTGTCGTTTTCCCAAAATTTTCCGCAGACCCCTCTGAGATAAATAGTCTTTTCTGTGCAATTCCAAATGTGAAGTAAGTCTTCGTATCTTATTGGTGAAACTAATTATTTGAAATTCAACGGACCCCCTGTTTTCTTCTTTTTTTTGTTGAAAAATAACCGAGATGAATGAATTTTTTACCATAAAACAAAATCTTCTCCTTCCCTTTTTTTGAATGTGAATTTTACTTATCAGTAATAATAATACCAGTCATTTTGATATGCACAATGATTTTAAGTTCGTTATGAACTTTATAATTTTTTATAATTTTTTCAATTCAAATAAAATTAATCAATCCGGTTTTCAATTTAAGAGTTCAAACAATTTTAGAGTTCAAATAAGAAGATTTTGTTGATTCATTTGTCGATCTAATTGATATGTATGGCATTAAATTAGTATCATGTATCAGAATGGAATGTAAGACAATCATTTATTTGTTTTCATATACCCGACATGGTACATCCATAATATACGGGAAAATGTACCATTAACGAATTTTCAAACGCGGATACATATGTATCCTTAACATACTGAAACGACTGCCATTATTAGTATTAAACCAATAGCGATTCATACAAGCTAAATCTTCTAATCGGGAATTCGGCCAAAGAAAGAACTTTAACTTAATTAGTTTCTTTTTCTCATTATTAAGATGTTTGTTAAAATGTTTGTTTTTATTCAAAACTTGACCACAATTTTTAAAAAATACTGTATTTCTATGCATACCATTTTTATCCCTTGAATTGAAAGAAATTAGAATTCGCAACTCTCTCCGGTGTTTATGGGATAAAATATTTTCAGGAACAAACAAATCATAATGATTTTTGTCTTTATTTTCCGTCATTTTTTGATGTCTTGCAATGGGTTCATCAACAATATTTTTATCAATATATTTTATTTCTTGGTATCTTTGATTGATTTGTTCTTTCTTTTTATGAACCAATGAAATACTTATAGTTTGATATAGAATAAATTGTCCATCATTTTTTAAAGAAAGGCGAATGGGTTCGATAAAAAACTTTGCCCCTTTCATGAATTCTATAAAAGTTAACTCTTTCCGATTCCTCAAAGTCTCCATATTCATTTCTCCCTTATGAATAGAGTATATAGCAACTTCGGTTGGATTTAACAGCCTAAGCAGGAGACAATATACTTGGATATTATTGATTAGTTGTTGATTTAAATTTTGATTTTTATCCCATTTAAATTGAAAATACAAATGCCGTTCTAGGAAGAAATCCAGCTCCATTTCCGCTCTGTATTTCTTTTTCTTTTTACGTTTTTTTATGTCTGATTTGATATAATCTTCTTGACCGCCCTTTTCTTGGTTTGAGAGAACAGATCTAAGATTTCCTTGTTTTTGTGCATCTGGCGCAGGATCTCCTTGACCTATGGGTTCTTTTTCTTCTTGATTTCGATTCTCTAATTCAAGAATTTCTTTTTCTTCATTCGATGCTATAAGGGGGTCCCTTTTTTTATTTTCAATATTTTCAATAATATTTTCAATAATATTTTTATTAATTTTTTCATTTCCATTAAAATTGAAAATTTCATTTCCATTAAAATTGAAAATTTCATTTCCATTAAAATTGAAAATTTCATTTTCATTAAAATTGAAAAGAAGTAATTTTATTGGTATGATCCATGGTTTAACCTTATATGCATTATATAGTAACACAAATTCTGGTAAGAACGAAAGCTCGAGATTCGATATAGGACGAATTAGTATTTCTTCATTCATTCCCATCCAATCAAAAGCACTTCGTTTTTTATTGGCTGGGTTGCTTGCTTGATCTTGATCAATATGGCCCCTCTTATTAATTTTAATAATTATTTGATCCAAAGTCTTCATACTTTTACTCCTCTTGGTACCGATATTCCTCTTGGTACCGATATTCCTCTTGGTACCGATAGCGACCCAGGACTCAATGTCGGCCTTATTTCTAAGAAAAATTCTCCACTCAAAATATTTTCTATGCAAAAATTTCCCTGTAGCGTCCATAATGTCATCTTCTCGTAGATAATTATGGATAGGGATATCCCCCAGTGTATCAAAAACTTTTTTTCGTTTATCCATGTTGTAATTATAAGAAATCTCTTCTTTCCTATTTACTTGTAATGGTGATCCATAAGTATATGAGTCCTTCTTTTCTTGATAATTAATCGATTTATATGATAAAAAATCATATCCATAGTGTTTTTTTAAATTATATTTTTTTAATTTTTGTTCTGGATTCATTAATGAATTCGCTTGAAAATAATTTCTTTTTTCATAATGAATTAATCTTTCTTTTTCATATGAATCCCATTTTGTTAAATCTTTATTTCGAATCATATAGTGTTGATTGACTCTAGTTCGCCATTGTCCTGGGACTAATCTAAGCCATCTACTCTGAGATAAATCATATTGATAATGACCCCTTAACCATTTTTTCCATTCATTCATCCCATGAGATAAATCATATTGATAATGACCCCTTAACCAGTTTTTCCATTGTCTTAATCTGGAATGAGATATTCTTTCTTCTTTAAAAAAATCTTTTATTTCATTTTTAAGAAAAAGAGATGTTACGTGACATTGAAGAATAGGTTTGAATTTAGAAAACCTAATAACTTGGGTTTGTGATAATTTGTAAAATACATATGCTTGTGAGAGGGAGGATAAGTCACAAAAAGCTTTTTTATTTTTATTTCTAATATTAGAAAGTGAGTTTTTTAGAGTTGAAATTGTATTTTTATTTGTTTTATTAATTCTTTCCTTATTTGCTTCATTATTGTAAATGAATTTTTCAATAATTTTTTTTGTTGATTCAAAAAAAAGTTGTGTATTGATTCTTGTAATATTAATGATATATAGAAAAATATCTATATATATCTTTTCAATGAAAAATTTTATAAAAAAATAAAATTTACGGATTAATCGAATATTTCTTCTTTTTAAGATTTGCCAAAATTTTTTTGATGATTGTACTTTATCCTGATAACTTATTTTGTTGGAACTAATATTTAGTTCTTGAGTTATAAATTCGTTTTTCTTGTCTTTTCTAATTAGAATTTTTTCTATTTGATTTTTGATTGTGTTTGTTTTCTTAGTTAGATCTTTTATTTCTTTTTCTGTTAATGAATAATTTGTCCATTCCATAGATTGAATTTCAAGGGATGATTCATCAATCATCTTATTACTGATTATCGAATCCTTTTTAGTTTCGCCCAATTCATATATTTGTCTCAACCCAAAAAATGGAATTGGATTTCTTTTTGAAAGTTCTTTTATTATTCCTTTAAAAAAAAAAATGCCTTTTGTTTTTGTGATCCATTTTTTTGTTTCTTTTGAGACTTTTCGAAACAATTTTGTTCTTTCTTTTAAAATTATTAAAGATAAAGGTTTAGCTTTTAATTTTTTAATTTTTTTTTTGAGTTCTTTAAAAATAGGTTTAAAAAACGAATGCCCTTTTTGAGGAGGACCGAAAGGCAGTTTCGTTTCCATTCCCAAAACTGTTAAAAAGCAAAAATCCTTATCTTTATCTTTCTTTTTTTTCGTTGGATCTTTATCAGAGGTTTGTAGTTTAAATCTGTGCCAAGGTCTCAAGCAAAAAGGAAATAGGATTTTTATCTGAATACCGTCCGTTAACCAGTCTTTTGGAAATTCTGTTTCGGATAATTGAGCACCATTATAAGTGCATTTAATATGCATTTCTCGGCTCCAATCCTCTAAATCCTCGGACCACTCAGGAATTTGAAATAATAATATACGAGCAATGTTTTTAGCTATTATCAATGAAGGTAATATAATATATTTTCTAAGAATGGAGTGAGTTATTAACACACAACCTCTTATTTCTTGACCAAATAAAAATTCATCCCAAACTTCTGCTATTTGCATCCGCTTTTCCTCGTCGTCTCTATCGTTTTCTGTATTATTAGAAATTTGTGATTCTTTTTTGTTTTCTGTATTATTAGAAATTTGTGATTCTTTCTTTTTACTTATCCAACTTCGAAATATTAGTTTCATCGGTCCAGAAATAGAAATATCAAAAACCAAAAAGAGGGGGTTGGCTATTCTGTCCAAAAAAAGCGGGGAATGGACATTTGCTTGAAAAAGGTTCCATATAACTGTTTTACGTCTTTGGGCACGCATGGAACCTTTTATTATGTCTCGACGAAAATCCGATAGTTGCGAATAGCGTATCAAAGCCACTTCCTCTAGTTTATCATTATCATTAGGATTCTTGTCATCATCATTATCTTTAGGATTCTTGGTATTATCATTAGGATTATTGGTATTATCAGTATCATCGGTATTAATAAAAGTATTGGTATCATCGGTATTAGTAAGAGTATTGGTATCATCGGTATTAGTAAAAGTATTGGTATCATCGGTATTAGTAAAAGTATTGGTATCATCGGTATTAGTATAAGTATCGGTATCATCGGTATTAGTATAAGTATCGGTATCATCGGTATTAATAAAAGTATTGGTATCATCGGTATTAGTAAGAGTATTGGTATCATCGCTTTTTTTAAAAGTAAA